ACTATTTCTGCATCTCCCTGACCAAACCCGCCCACATTAGGATTGCTTGTTAATGGTTGATCAAGCTTGATCGATTCCCCCTCTGAAACAAGAAGTTCTGGCCCAGGAGGTATAATATCAATCACTTGGCGTCCATCCGACGCATCGACGATGGATATTTCATATCCCCCCTTTTCTTTACGTAGTATTTTTTTTACTATGCCTGTTGACGTAGCATTATAAACCGTATTGTTACTCTTGCTACCATCAGGATAGATTTGTCCCCTTCCTCGGTTTCCCCCTACATATATGGGATATTTTAAGAAATGAACGTCTTTTTTCGTAGCGGGATCGGGGGAAAGAATGGGAAAGACAATTTCACTATATTTCTTACCGGGAACAGGGCCTATCACAAGAATATTTTTTTTATTGGGACGATAACTCTGAAAAGATAGATTTCCTATCTTTTCTTTCAACTCAGGAGAAATACGGTCGGGCGGCGCTAATTCAAATCCCTCGGGCAAAATAAGAACAGCGCCTACATTCAACCCTCCCTTTTTCCCATTAGCAAGAACTTGTTTCAGCTGCATATCATAAGGGATTCGAAGAACTGCCTCAAATACAGTATCGGGAAGCACAGCTTGTGGAACTTCAATATCCACGGGCTTATTAGCTAAATGACAATTAGCACATACAATTCGTCCAGTTGCTTCCCGCGGGTTTTCATAACCCTGTTGCGCAAAAATGGGATATGCATTTGAAATGGATGTCCGAGTTATTACGTATATCATGATCGATACAGAAATCGATCGAATCATCTGTTCCTTTAACCAAGAAAAAGTATTTCTATTTTCCATGTCCAATCGCGGATCCCGGAATTTCTACAATAAATTAGATAGGTAGCTAACCTAATCTAGTTCCCTATACACGAGTCTGTTGTCATTCTACTGCAATAGTTGTACTGGAATGATGAATACCTTGAGCAGGTAGAAATAGAAAGAATTTTGCTAAAAAGGAAAGCGCTTTCCTTCTAAAGGAAGAAAGACGCGAATTTGATTAATATTAAGAAATCCAATGAGTGAGTTTATGCTTCACTAATTGAATAATAAATTACTACAAGCGAAGGAGATAGACGGTTTAAACAAAAAAAGACCCAAAATTTCAAAAACGTGTCTAGAATCACGGGAAAACTACAAACAAAAATAGTGAAAATTTGCTCGTTAGGAGCCCATCCAAGATCGTTGTAGACCCAACGAATTAGTAGTTCCCAACCGCGGGTGGAGTGAAATCCAACAAAAAAATCTGTGACTAAAAGAATAAAAAAAGCTTTTGTTGAGTCATTTAAGTTATAGAAGAATTCCTGAACCCAAGAATTCAAAATGACAAGTTCCTCTTTACCCAGAAAAAAAGAACCACTTAGAATAGCCAAACAGATTAGATTCGTCGAGAAATGCAAAATTATATGGAGATGATCCTCATTATCTATTTCGGCCAATCTTATTATTTCCTTGTGTATTCCTATAGGAGGTTTTTGTACATGTGTCTTCGGTTTCTCTTTTATCATTTCGTCCAAGAAAAAAAGTTCTTCTAATTCTATAAATCCTTCTAGAATCCTTTTCTCTTGAATATCAGTTAAGAGAGTTTCGGATTGCCTGGTATTCCACCAATTCTTAATCCAAAGTTCCAGACATTTGTTAAAAGAGAAAGAAACTACCCAGGGTAAAAGTACGATAAATACAAGATATAGGAAAGAAGGCAATGCTTTCTTTTTTTTCATTTTTGATCTGTAAATTGAGTTGTTAATGAATCCACTTCATTCGCTGACTCTATTTCATTCGCTGACTCTATATGATAGTTCTTTTCTTTGAAGCAAAACAAAAATTCTATAACAAGGTTTGAGACCTTGTGTTTGTATCTATTTCTCTTTTTGTATATTAGTGGAATTTCTTTCTATTGGGTTCTTTCTTAGATCTAAATTATGCCATATATCTCGCTTGGACAAAACAAATTAGAAGCAATTTTCTCTTATCCGAGTTTGTTCCTTCCTTTAGATAAATACTTGGGAATCCCCTTACAATTGAAAAAAAATTGCAATTGGCACTCAAAAAACTTCAATTGGTACGCGCAAGAAATAGGCTAATTCGGCAGCTTTTTGTTCAATTTCTCGTGGAGTAAAAAACTTCTCATCAGTACGAGTCAAGGGAATGACCCCATGGCCCCGGATTTCCATATAAAGGATACGACGAGGATAAAGACCCTCTTTAACCTGAATTCTAAGTGATTGGATATCCCGCACAAGGAATCGAAAGAAGACGCGACGTTTTATTCCAGGGAATCCCCAACGAAAAATGCACACTATTCCCTCTTTTCTATCGAATCGGTCATAACCACTTCCTACATTCCACAAAATAGTGCACCACAAATAGGAGCTAATGAATAGGCCCGCGATTCCGTAGAAAGACATCACGATCCCCTGTGGAAAAAAAAGAATTTGTTGAGATGGAAATACGGATATCATATTCTTACCAAGATAACTGGAAGCCCCAACCGTTAAGAATCCCAATGAACCTAGAAAAAGAATAGAGGCCCAGAAAAAATTACCTCTTTTTCGAGAACCTTTTAGGAGTTCTATCCATATGTGTTCTGATCGCCAATTCATATTAGATATACTAAATCCAACAGCGGTTAATTGAAATTGAGAGAATAAGCTAAATGATTTTGACTTTACTTTTTTTGATTCTGAAATCACCTTCAGCAGCTAGTACTCCTGTGAAAAAAATTGGTTAGATACATTGATTTTCTATTCAAAAAAAAAAATTCGTGGACCCACTTCACTATACTCGGCTACATATATGCATGCATTTATGCTTGTAGCCTATCTGCATCCATAGACGTTTTTCATTTGTGTGTATAAAGAGCTACGTACCCCATTATATTACTTACACTAAAAAATATCTGTATTATGATCCTGAAAATACATTGAGAAAATTTTGCCCCACCCATTCTAGACAATTTTATTTTCCTGCAGATAAAGAAATAAAAAAGCCATTCCAAATGCCGGCAATACTAAGCCTGTTAAAGGCACGAAAATAGAGGGAAAATCCGTCATAGAATAGATGTCTCAATTCAAATTTACTATTTCTATCTATTCGAAATATATCTTAAGATTCTTAAGATATAATAAAGTATATCTATTATAAGGAATATTGACTATTGTATTTTTTAGTTTGAAAAAAAAAAATGAATGGAATGAATAATAAGAAAATTGCAAAAAAGGGGAACTAATTAAAAAATTTAGATTTTGCTTTTCCCACTCTCATGACCTTTCTATCCTTCTAATCAAACTTAAAATTGGATTCAAAAGAAAGCAATTGTGAAAATGAAAGAAATACCTTTTTCAGAATACCCTTTAATTTCATTCATTAAATTTAATGAAAAAGTAGAAGTGGAATAGAATAACCCGGTTGAAGGGTAATGATCATACGTCTGTAATCCATTGTATGTCCCAGAATAGGTCCCATTCTTCTACCCTTTCCGGGTAGTCGATGGCTATTCACAGCTACTACCTTAACACCAAAGAAGAGTTCGACCCAATGCTTTATTTCTGTCTTAGTGAATCCCGATTCGACATTAGAAGTATATTGATTCTTTCCCAATAAACGAAGGCTCTTTTCTGTAAATACTGCGTATTTGATTCCATTATCGTATGATAATACTCTATTTTTCTTTTTATTTGTTTATTGTATTATACCTTTCTATATTCTAGATATATAGAATAAAAGAATCTCGATTTGTCAAGTTTCATAATCATATCAAGATCTATTTAAATTCGGCTCAATCTTTTTTTCTAAAAAAAAGATTGAGCCGAATTTAATTGCAATCAATTAGAAGAATAAGGAAGAATTACTGCATTTTGTAACTGAATTTTTTCTTTCTATTTCGCTTCTTTTTTGTTTAAACCTTCTTTATATCTACTTAATCGATGGTATCTACCGGCGCGAAGTCGAATGTGATCGCCTTCCATACTTCACAAGCTGCGGCTAGTTCAGGACTCCATTTGCAAGCTTGTCGGATAATTTCATTACCTTCACGAGCAAGATCGCGCCCTTCGTTACGAGCTTGTACACAAGCTTCTAAAGCCACCCGATTAGCTGCTGCACCAGGTGCATTCCCCCAAGGGTGTCCTAAAGTTCCTCCACCAAATTGTAATACGGAATCGTCTCCAAAGATTTCGGTCAGAGCTGGCATATGCCAAACATGAATACCCCCTGAAGCAACCGGTATAACACCTGGCATGGATACCCAATCCTGAGTGAAAAAGATACCGCGAGCACGATCCTTTTCAATAAAATCATCGCGCAATAGATCAACAAAACCTAAAGTCATTTCGCGTTCCCCTTCTAACTTACCTACTACTGTACCGGAGTGGATATGATCTCCCCCAGACATACGCAATGCTTTAGCTAATACACGGAAATGCATACCATGATTTTTCTGTCTATCAATAACTGCATGCATTGCTCGGTGAATGTGAAGAAGTAGGCCGTTGTCGCGGCAATAATGAGCCAAACTAGTATTTGCGGTGAATCCTCCGGTTAAGTAGTCATGCATTACAATAGGAACCCCTAATTCCCTCGCAAATACAGCTCTCTTAATCATTTCTTCGCATGTAGCTGCAGTCGCATTTAAGTAATGCCCCTTGATTTCACCGGTTTCGGCCTGTGCTTTATAAATAGCTTCGGCACAAAAGACAAAACGGTCTCTCCAGCGCATAAATGGTTGTGAGTTTACGTTTTCATCATCTTTGGTAAAATCAAGTCCACCGCGTAGACACTCATAACACGCTCTACCGTAATTTTTCGCGGATAATCCCAATTTGGGTTTAATAGTACATCCCAATAAAGGACGACCATACTTGTTCAACTTATCCCTTTCAACTTGGATACCATGAGGCGGGCCTTGGAATGTTTTTGAATAAGCAGGAGGAATTCGTAGATCCTCCAAACGTAGAGCACGTAGGGCTTTGAAACCAAATACGTTACCCACAATGGAAGTAAACATGTTAGTAACAGAACCCTCTTCAAATAGGTCTAATGGATAAGCTACATAACAGATATATTGACTTTCCTCCCCAGGAACGGGCTCGATGTGATAGCATCGTCCTTTGTAACGATCAAGACTGGTAAGTCCATCAGTCCAAACAGTTGTCCATGTACCAGTAGAAGATTCCGCAGCTACTGCAGCCCCTGCTTCTTCAGGCGGAACCCCGGGCTGAGGAGTTACTCGGAATGCTGCCAAGATATCAGTATCCTTGGTTTCGTACTCCGGGGTGTAATAAGTCAATTTATAATCCTTAACACCGGCTTTAAATCCAACACTTGCTTTAGTTTCTGTTTGTGGTGACATAAGTCCCTCCCTACAACTCATGAATTAAGAATTCTCGCAACGACAGGGTCTACTCGATATGCATTAGGCATAAATCAAACCTTTGCAAAAATCTTAATTTAAAAAGAAGGATATTCAATTAATATTAACTGATTAAATAAAAAAGAGAGTATGCTTAAGTTAATGAATATGGTTCATTCATATATAAAGGGTACACCCTGTGTACCTTCTATCTTATAGTAATTCTACTATAAGAATTCAATAAGAATTGATTTGTTATTGTGCTAAGTTAACATGGTTCGTTATTAAACCATGGATTTGATTCACCAAATCCATCATTATTGTATACTTTTTGATAGATATAGCGCAACCCAAACCAATCCCTAATCTTATTTTACAATTTTAGAAGTTCTTAAGTTGACAGCAATCTATGCTTCACAGTAGTATATATTTTATATATCGAAGTCCTAGATAGGAAAGTAGAGTAGGCACAGATCCTTCACAAAAGATGAAATGTATATAAAAAAAAGATTGATTGAACTTTCCAACGGACTCATTCCATGAGTAAACGATTGAATGGGATTCGCTTGGGCAACGAAATCAAGTACTAGTCCCCTTTTCTTTATTTTTTGAATTAACTAATTAATTTCCTTTTGACTTTTGGATTTTTGGATATTTTTTTTTGATTTGATTTGGCATTATTCAACAAAAAAAAAAGAAAAATTTCTTTTTTTTTTTTGACAATTATGTGATAATTATGAAAACCAATCCTACTACTTCGCGTCCCGGGGTTTCTACAATTGAAGAAAAAAGCGCAGGGCGTGTTGATCAAATTATCGGACCTGTGCTGGATATCACTTTTCCTCCGGGCAAGTTGCCTTATATTTATAACGCTTTGATAGTCAAGAGTCGAGACACTGCTGATAAGCAAATTAATGTGACTTGTGAGGTACAACAATTATTAGGAAATAATCGAGTTAGAGCTGTAGCTATGAGTGCTACAGACGGGTTGATGAGAGGAATGGAAGTGATTGACACGGGAGCTCCTCTCAGTGTTCCAGTCGGTGGAACTACTCTCGGACGAATTTTTAACGTTCTTGGGGAGCCTATTGACAATTTAGGTCCTGTAGATACTAGTGCAACATTCCCTATTCACAGATCCGCGCCTGCCTTTATCGAGTTAGATACGAAATTATCTATCTTTGAAACAGGTATTAAGGTGGTCGATCTTTTAGCTCCTTATCGGCGTGGAGGAAAAATCGGACTATTTGGAGGGGCGGGAGTAGGTAAAACAGTACTCATCATGGAATTAATCAATAACATTGCTAAAGCTCACGGGGGCGTATCCGTATTTGGCGGAGTCGGGGAACGGACTCGTGAAGGAAATGATCTTTATATGGAAATGAAGGAATCCGGAGTAATTAATGAAAAAAATATTGAGGAATCAAAAGTAGCTCTAGTCTATGGCCAAATGAATGAACCGCCGGGAGCTCGTATGAGAGTTGGTTTAACTGCCCTAACTATGGCAGAATATTTCCGAGATGTTAATAAGCAAGACGTGCTTTTATTCATCGACAATATCTTTCGTTTTGTTCAAGCAGGATCGGAAGTATCCGCCTTATTAGGGCGAATGCCCTCCGCAGTGGGTTATCAACCTACCCTTAGTACAGAAATGGGTTCTTTGCAAGAAAGAATTACTTCTACCAAAAAGGGATCTATAACTTCGATCCAAGCAGTTTATGTACCTGCGGACGATTTGACTGACCCTGCCCCTGCCACAACATTTGCACATTTGGACGCTACTACTGTACTTTCCAGAGGATTAGCTTCCAAGGGTATTTATCCCGCAGTAGATCCTTTAGATTCAACCTCAACTATGTTACAGCCTCGGATCGTTGGCAACGAACATTATGAAACTGCGCAAAGAGTTAAGGAAACTTTACAACGTTACAAAGAGCTTCAGGACATTATCGCAATTCTTGGGTTGGATGAACTATCGGAGGAGGATCGTTTAACTGTAGCAAGAGCACGAAAAATTGAGCGGTTCTTATCACAACCGTTCTTTGTGGCAGAAGTTTTTACCGGTTCTCCAGGAAAGTATGTTGGTCTTGCAGAAACAATTAGGGGATTTCAACTAATCCTTTCCGGAGAATTAGATGGCCTACCCGAACAGGCTTTTTATTTGGTGGGAAACATCGATGAAGCTAGCACGAAAGCTATAAAATTAGAAGAGGAGAGCGAATTGAAGAAATGAAATTAAATCTTTATGTACTGACTCCTAAACGAATTATTTGGGATTGTGAAGTGAAAGAAATCATTTTATCTACTAATAGTGGGCAAATTGGTGTATTACCAAACCACGCCCCCATTAACACAGCTGTAGATATGGGTCCTTTGAGAATACGCCTCCTCAACGACCAATGGTTAACAGCGGTTCTGTGGAGCGGTTTTGCGAGAATAGTTAATAATGAGATCATTATTTTAGGGAATGATGCAGAACTGGGTAGTGACATTGATGCAGAAGAAGCTCAAGAGGCACTTGAAATAGCCGAAGCTAACTTGAGTAAAGCTGAGGGTACGAAAGAATTGGTTCAAGCGAAGCTAGCTCTCAGACGAGCTAGGATACGAGTCGAGGCTGTCAATTGGATTCCCCCATCCAATTGAAGACAACCCAAACCAAAGGTTTCATTGATACAAAGAAAAAGTAAAGAGGGGTAGAAAAAGTTATTAGATAGCGAAGCCAAGTAAGTCCAATGCTATCTAAGAATTTTTCTACCTACCTACTATTGGATTTGAACCAATGACTCCCGCCGTATGAAAGCAGTACTCTAACCACTGAGTTAAGTAGGCAATTTATCACCATAAAAGAATCCACATTACTTCGATCGATTATAGATCGAATCCTTTTTATAAGCAATACCGATCCGTTATTGGTATGTTATTTATGGGTATGTTATTATGTTATATAGTAAACAAATCAAAGCGATATCCTCCAGCATTAGAGAATATTCATCTTGACAAGAAATTCTATATATGTTAAGATATTTCTGATAAGGGCTATAGCTCAGTTCGGTAGAGCAACTCGCTTACACGTGCGCCAATGCTTTTCAAGGGAACTTATTATGCAATGAACATAACAGATCTTATTGCAAAATCAATGTCTTACTTCATGGATTCGAGAGAATAGGAGAACAGTAGCCTGACAAACAGTCGGTTCAGTCCGATTCAGGTGCCAATTCAGGTGCCTAATCAAATAGAACCCTATTGATTTGCTAGTTGATAAGGTGAATATCCAACCCACTCAATGCTAGGCGTAATGAGGATAAGGGCCTCCAAAAAACTTCTTTTCGTTCTATGAACTTTAAGGTGTATGAAGTCTCATAGTCAACTCTTGCGGCGGAACGATAGAGACTCCATTTCACTTAGGTTGATTTCATTTAAGCCCGAGGCATACCTAAGTCAAGGCAATCCTCCTTTGAAACACTTTGGTATTGCTCCTAGATCGATGATAATACAAATAATCAATCAGAGCACAGGGAGCCATCTTATTATCTTTCCGTAAAGAAAAACTATGGTAGATTAACTGATCTTTACATCACATCCAGTTGATGAAAGAGCCCAATGCAGAAAAATGCATGTTGGGTCTTTGAAACAGTTCGAATCATTTCGATAATAATCCGTTTGATCTGTTTTACCGAGAAGGTCTACGGTTCGAATCCGTATAGCCCTAATATATATGTCTTTTTTTAGATTTTAGGATGGATATCCAATGTTTATTTTAGTATAATTTGCTTTTCTTTATTAGTACTTGTTTATAGACTCGACGGTCATTTGCCCCATAGAATAGAGATAAAAGCTTTACCATAGGCTCATTCATCGAAAATCATAGAGACAAGAAAAGAAAAAAGAATTTCTATCAAATCAATAGAAGGAAGGATCTCTTACCTGATTTAAATTCCATCCTCCTTCAACTAGGATATGCTCTAAGTCCCTAGACTTTCCTAGAATGACTCCAATGAGTTTCTCCATTTTGTGAATTCCTATTTTGTTTGAAGTATATTAATATTAGATAAAAATATACATTATCTAAATGGATACACTTTAATTTTAATTTACTTTAATTTAAATAGTAAATAGAAAAAAAAAAAGAAAGAAAAAATAAAAAAACTGGATATTTTGTTTCATAATTCTGAAATAGTGTTCTTTTTTTTAGTATTCTTCCTCATTAGGCTGCATACATTAGTCATCCTATTAGATTCTAATCGAATTAATTAATAGTAAGTATTTTCTTTTTTATTTAATAGTCTCTGACTATCCTTAAATAAAGGATAGAGCCATTGTTTTTTCTAGAGATTCTAGGGAAAGCAAAACAAAGTGAAGCGGAAGAGTTTTCTTTGTATAAGAATTAGGTCTATACCATATCTAAATAGAAAGGAAATCCAAAAGAAAGGGAGTTGGGATTCCATTGGATGAATCCTTAAGGAAGATATGCCACAAAAGAAGCAATAAAGTAAGCGCCCTTTCTCTTTGGTTTGAACAAAACAGATTCTATTCTTGCTTCACCTAGGAAGAGAGAGAAGTTATGGATAAATTGACAATGCCAACTTGAATCGACTAATTCAGTTCCGCCTATTCC